AATATTTTTTTTTGATTGGGTGAATTGATTTCTTGATCCTGAGGAATCGTAAGATAAAAAAGATCTTTTTTATCAATTTTATCAATTATTTGATAATTATTAGTCCCGGTTTTAGTATTTTTATTCTTGTTGGTATCGATCTTGATCCAGGCCTCAATATCGATTTTCTTTTTAAGACAAAAATGGAGAATTTTCCAATCAAAATATTTTCGATCCGGATTTTTTTCCATATACATAATATCACTTTTTCCTAAATAATTTTTGATAGGGATATCCCCTAGTATATCAAAAAATTTGCCCTTATGTTTATGTGTGTTGTAATTATAAAAACTCTCTCGATTCTTATTTACTTGGAATGGTGATCCATAAATATATGGGTCCCTCTTATTTTCATAATTAATAGATCTATAAGATAAAAGATTATATCTATAGTATTTTTGAAAATTCTCATTTTGATTTGGTAATGAATATACTTCGTAATCGTTTTGTTTTTTGTAATGAATTAATAGGTCTTTTTCATATGAATTCTCTTTGTTTAAATCTTGATTTTGAATTGTACGACATTTATTGATTCTATTTTTCCATTTTGCTGCTATTAATCTAGACCATCTAATCTGAGATAAATGGTATTGATAATGACCTCTTAACCAGTTTTTCCATTGATTTATTCCAGAATTCCGAAGTTTCTTATGTCTTAATTCATAATGAATTATTCCTTGTTTTCCAAAATAATCTTTTATTGAAGTCTTAAGAAAAAAAGACGTTCCGTGATATTGAAGAATAGATCTTAACTTATACAAGTTAAGAACTTGTGTTTGTGATATTTTGTAAAATACATATGCTTGTGACAAGGAGGATAAGTCAAAAAAATTCTGTGAATTCTTATTACTAATATTATAAAGTGACTTTTTTATAGTCGAAATAAAATGAATTTTATTTTGATTTGTTTTATTAATTCTTTTTTTATTTTTTTTATTATTGTAAATGGATTTATCAATCATTTTTTTTGTTGATTCAACAAAAAGTTGTATATTAATTCTGGGAATATTAATAATAGATAGAAGGATATCTGCGTATATCCTTTCAGTGAAAAATTTTATAAAATAATGTAATTTATGGATTAATCGAGTATTTCTTCTTTTTAATATTTGCCAATTTGGTGATTCGAATCTTTTAGCATTATAACTTGTTTTATTAGGACTATCATTTATTTCTGGAGTCACTTTTTTTTTATTTTTTGTAATTCTTTTTATTTGATTTCTGATTGTGCTTGTTCTATCAGTCAGATCTTTCATTTTTTTTTCTGTCAGTAAAAAATTTGTCCAATATGTAGATTGAATTCGACTAAAGGATTTATGAATTATATGATTGCGGGTTATAGAATCTTTTTCTTTTTTTTTTTTAGTTTCGCTTGATTTATATATTTCTCTCAATCTAAATAATAGAATTGGATTTACTTTTGAGAGTTCTTTTTTTATTTTTTTTAAAAACGGAATGCCCTTGATAATCCATTTTTTTGTTTTTTTTGAGATATTTAGAAACTTTGTTCTTTCTTTTAAAACTTTTAGAAATATAAAATACTTTTTTTTCAATTTTCCAATTTTTTTTTCGAGTTTCTTAAAAATGGGTTCAAAAAAGGAAGGCCGTTTTTGGGGAGAACCAAAAGGAAGTTCAGCTTCCATTCCCCAAACCGTTAAAAAAAAAAAATCATCTTTTTGTCCTTTCTTTTTGATTCGATCTATATGAGAGGACCGTGGCTTAGATCTGTGCCAGGGTTTCAGACAGAAAGGAAATAGCATCTTTATTTGAATACCGTCTATTAACCAATTTTTCGGAAATTCTGTTTCTGATAATTGAACACCATTATAGGTGCATTTAACATGCATTTCTTTATTCCATTCATTTAAATCCTCAGACCACTCAGGAAATTGTAATAATAGCATACGGCCAATATTTTTAGCTATTATCAATGACGGTAATATAATATATTTTCTAAGAATCGATTGAGTTATTAACATGGAACCTCTTATTACTTGAGCAAATGGAATGGTATCCCAGGCTTCTGCTACTTCTATCCGCGCTTTCTCTTTTCTTTTGTTCTCTTCTTTTTTGTCCTTTTCCTTTTTTTCCCTTTCTTTTATTTTTTCTTCTGTATAATCTGAAATTTTTAATTCTGCTCCCTTTCCTATACAATTTCTAAAAATGAGTTTTATCAGTTCGGAGATATCAAAAAAAAAAGGGTGTGATTTGTCTATTCTGTCCAAAAAAAGCGGAGAATGTGCATTTGCTTGAAAAAGTTCCCAAATAACTGTTTTACATCTTTGGGCTCGCATTGAACCTTTGATTATGTCTCGACGAAAATCAGATTGTTGCGAATATCGTATCAAAGCTACTTCGTCTCTTTTATTAGAATTATTAGTATCCTTATTATTAGGATCGGTATTTCCCCGGTTATCAGTAAAAATCACTACACGTTTGGCTTTTCTTGAACGAATCTGAT